CGAAATAAAATGAAAATATAGAATAGAAGTGATTTCTATGTCTACCAAGAACTCCCATTTTTTACTTTTTTACTAGGAATCTTTGTTTGTTGGATTGAATTAGTTTAGTTAGAGTCGCGAACTTATAAAAAACTTGTTAATTTTAATAAAAAACCTTTTCTTTTATTATATTAGAAAGATAGAAAGAATAAAAGAAAAGGATGAGGAAATAATAAAATTTCTTAAACTTAAAGCGGATTCTCATATATATTCGTCTAAAAAGATGAATAGGTACACTTCATTTAGTTCTCATTCCTTGCACTTATTAACTACTTAAATATTAATATTATTTAGAATAGTTTCTATATAATAGAGATACTTATCATAAGATATCTTTATAATAGGTACAAATATTAAATTGAGGTACCCATTCTATGACAGATCTTAACTTACCCTCTATTTTTGTCCCTTTAGTGGGCCTAGTATTTCCTGCGATTGCAATGGCTTCTTTATTTCTTCATGTCCAAAAAAATAAGATTGTCTAGATCCGATGGGACCAAATTTCATCAATTTATTTCAACACTGAATCATAATACAGATATTTGTTTAGTGTAATATGGGACAATATGTGGCTTTTTCCGAACACAAACGAAAGAACTGTTATGCATGCGGATACATGATATCCGCATAAATGTATGTATATGATATGCGAGTATATCTGTTTAAAAATGATTGGCGAATATTTTTATAATAGAAAGTATATGTATCTAACCAATTATTCCTAATGGTTCATATCAGACTAGTGCTAGTTGATGAAAGTTACTTCGGCATCATGAAAAGTAAAGTCAAATTTTTTCTCAATTCCGATCGAATGCAACTGGATCTAGTATAGTATGAACTGGCGATCAGAACATATATGGATAGAACTTATAACAGGGTCTCGAAAAGCAAGTAATTTTTGCTGGGCCTGTATCCTTTTTTTAGGTTCACTAGGATTCTTAGTGGTTGGAACTTCTAGTTATCTTGGTAGGAATCTGATACCTGGATTTCCATCTCAGCAAATCGTTTTTTTTCCACAAGGAATCGTGATGTCTTTCTATGGGATTGCGGGTCTATTCATTAGTTCATATTTGTGGTGCACAATTTCATGGAATGTAGGTAGTGGTTATGACCGATTCGATAGAAAAGAAGGAATAATGTGTATTTTTCGTTGGGGATTCCCTGGAATAAATCGTCGCATCTTCCTTCGCTTCTTTATGAAAGATATCCAATCAATCAGAATGGAGGTTAAAGAGGGTCTTTTTCCTCGTCGTATTCTTTATATGGAAATCAGAGGCCAAGGAAACATTCCCTTGACTCGTACTGATGAGAATTTGACTCCGCGAGAAATTGAGCAAAAAGCTGCTGAATTGGCCTATTTCTTGCGCGTACCAATTGAAGTATTTTGAAATGAACCGAACGAGGAATGAATGTTTTCTCCACATAATAGAAGGAACTTGCTAATTTCCTTTTTTTTTAATACAATTGAAGTTTCCTCAGACTGTTCATTCGAGAAAAACATGTTAGATTCCATTTCCTCGTTCCGTTGACGCAACAACCCGCTATAATAAAACAAAAGCAGGGGGACGTATATGGAACAACTACAACTATTCCAACTATAATAAAAATATAATAAACTATAATAAGAATACATTTTTTCTATACCAAAACCCCTTTGTATGCGTATAGGGCCCAACTCAATTCTTTTATACAAAAGTCTAATAAGTCTAATTAAGTATGAATTCATCAAATATCCGAATATGTATTTCGTAATACAGAATTCATACTTTTAGGTTAAGCCTCAGATTTGGAACTGATACCGTATTCCTGTGCTGTGGTTAGACGGTGCAACATTTCGAAATAATTAATGGAATTGATCCGGGAGGGTTTTTCGAGTATTTATTGAAAGGAATAAATGAAGATGAAATTCGTTCGAATTTTCCCAATTGAGATACCCGGAAATCCTATTTATTTAATTTATTACTTAATTTATTTACTTTTTATATATTATATATATATTTCTCATTTTTTTTCATCCGAAAAAGGACCCTTATTTTATTTCTATATTCCTTAATTCCTTCTGGATCTAAGGAGTCAATTATTATACAAAAATGGGAATAGATCCTTCCATACCTTTTGTGCTTTAGAGAAACATCAGATCAGATAGAGTTGACAAATGAAGCAGTTCATTAACAATTCACAGATAAAAAAAAAAATGAAAAAAAAGAAAGCATTAATTTCCCTCCCATATCTTGCATCTATAGTATTTTTGCCCTGGTGGGTCTCTCTCTCATTTCAAAAAAGTCTCGAACCTTGGATTATTAATTGGTGGAATACTAGGCAATCCGAAACTTTTTTGAATGATATTCAAGAGAAAAATGTTCTAGAAAAATTCCTAGAATTAGAAGAACTATTCTTGTTGGATGAAATGATAAAAGAATACCCAGAGACACATATACAAAATATACAAAAGCTTCGTATAGGAATACACAAGGAAACGATACAATTGGTCAAAACACACAATGAATATAATCTCCATATCATTTTGCATTTTTCGACAAATATAATATGTTTCGCTATTTTAAGCGGTTATTTTATTCTGGGTAATGAAGAACTTGTCATTCTGAATTCTTGGGTTCAGGAATTCTTCTATAACTTAAATGACACAATAAAAGCTTTTTCGATTCTTTTAGTTACTGATTTATGGATTGGATTTCACTCGACCCATGGTTGGGAACTAATGATTGGTTCGATCTACAATGATTTTGGATTGGCTCATAACGACCAAATTATATCTGGTCTTGTTTCCACTTTTCCAGTTATTCTAGATACAATTGTGAAATATTGGATCTTCCGTTTTTTAAATCGCGTATCTCCTTCGCTTGTAGTCATTTATCATTCAATGAATGAATGAAGAACTTATTTGATCTCCTGATATCAATAAAAATTTTTCTTCGCGCATAAAGAAAGCATTTTCCATTTGACTTATTCTTTCTTTATACTTCTACCTCTTCAAGGTATTTGTCCTATTTCAATAGAATTATTTCAGTACAATGGCAGACTCGTGGATAGGGAACTATACTAGCTACCTATCTAATTTATTGTAGAAATTCCTGGATGAATGATTGGATCATGCAAAATAGAAATACTTTTTCTTTTTCTTGGGTAAAGGAACAGATCACTCGATCTATTTCTGTATCGATCATGATATATGTAATAACTCGAACATCTATTTCAAATGCGTATCCCATTTTTGCGCAGAAAGGTTATGAAAATCCACGAGAAGCAACTGGGCGAATTGTATGCGCCAATTGCCATTTAGCTAATAAGCCTGTGGATATTGAAGTTCCGCAAGCTGTACTTCCTGATACTGTATTTGAAGCAGTTGTTCGAATTCCTTATGATATGCAACTGAAACAAGTTCTTGCTAATGGTAAAAAAGGGGCTTTGAATGTAGGGGCTGTTCTTATTTTACCCGAGGGATTCGAATTAGCCCCCCCCGATCGTATTTCCCCCGAGGTGAAAGAAAAGATAGGAAATCTGTCTTTTCAAAGTTATCGTCCTAATAAAAGAAATATTCTTGTAATAGGTCCTGTTCCAGGTCAGAAATATAGTGAAATCGTCTTTCCCATTCTTTCCCCCGACCCTGCTACGAAGAAAGACGTTCACTTCTTAAAATATCCCATATATGTAGGTGGGAATAGGGGAAGGGGTCAGATTTATCCTGATGGGAGCAAGAGTAACAATACAGTCTATAATGCTACATCCGCGGGTATAGTAAGCAGAATAGTACGCAAAGAAAAAGGAGGATATGAAATAATCATCGTTGATGCATCGGATGGACACCAAGTGGTTGATATTATACCTCCAGGACCAGAACTTCTTGTTTCAGAGGGTGAATCCATCAAGCTTGATCAACCATTAACAAGCAATCCTAATGTAGGGGGATTTGGTCAGGGAGATGCCGAAACAGTGCTTCAAGATCCATTACGCGCCCAAGGCCTTTTGTTCTTCTTGGCATCCGTTATTTTGGCACAAATTTTTTTGGTTCTTAAAAAGAAACAGTTTGAAAAGGTTCAATTATACGAAATGAATTTCTAGATCCAGAGATTCCTTACCATCAAGTTGGTAAAAAACGCGGAATTCTTGTCGATCAATACAATTAAATATATATGATCAAAAAATTCTGTAAATCCCTTTGCTTGCTTTGTTTATACTATTTTTTCGGGATGTATGGAATTCTTTACTTGTATCCCATTCCTAGCACTAGACAATAGGCATACAAAAACAAAGGAAGAGGAGACACAGGGCAAGGACGGGATAAATGAAAGGAACGGTATTGGATTATAAGTCTTACTAATCTTCTATTCGACACAAGAAAAAGGACTTTGTACCCTTTCTTGTGTCGTCTTGTATCGAAATAATAATGATTTTTCTCTTGTTCGCCAAAGATTACTATTTCTTCGTTTCCGGGTCTATCGGAATTCCTTTGTTTAGATTCATAAGAAATAGTAGACAAACAAAAAGGGTTAGGGGGGGTAATTCATCGAGCAACCGGAACTTTTTCTATTATTCAATTAACTTCAACGTAGAATAGAACTTATTTATAAAAGAAAAAGAAAAATTATTCAAACAAAAAAATTTACTTTAACTCTTTTTATTGAGAAGCGGATGAGATTTGATTTTTACGCATACCCCAATCCTTTTTATTTCATCACCTTTTTTATTTTATCTTTTTTTTATAGAGTAAGGTTCTATTAGTTTAGTATGGAAATGATTTGCAGGATGTCTCATCCGTTTAAATCCATATAATTATCCAGAAAATCGATTGATTCCTTCTTGTTGCTTCTCGTAAGAGTTAATATTATATTATGGAGGAACGACAGAGCCTATAAATCAATCAATAGAAATAGATTCAATTCCGTTGTTCAAAAACATCATAAGAAACAAAGGAATAAAGTGGTTTGAAAGATCAGAGCAAA